GGGGGTAAGGTAAGGAAAGTGGCCGCCAGAGAGGAAGCCAAACCGGCTGCGTAAGCGCAGCTAAGCTAATATGCACCGGAGAAAGCCAGGTGCCGTAGGTCAGCTCTCTTCGGTCCGGAGCATTGATTCCCCATAACGAATAGGCTAGCTCTATCTTTCAATTACCTATCCTGTGCTCGAGAAGGTCCCTCAGTTCCTCGGCAGCACCTTGAGGTGTATTTAGTTGTCTTACATGAGACTCGGGATATTCCCCACTACAGGGCGAGGAACGAGCCTTTCGCTCATCCATTCCGCCCGCCCGTCCAGGCGCGGTGCCTTTTCTCATTATCATCTACCGCCCTTTCTTTCCTCCCGGCTATTCACGCATGAAGAAAGTCGTATGTATGCTCGACTTCGGTTGCCGGTGTATAGGTAGGAGTACATTATGGCAGGATCAGTCACCCGGGCAAACAACCCTCCTCTAAGAAGAATTGTGCTATGCCCCCCCGATCCCTATAGAGCGAAAGAGCTGCCTGGTGATCCCTAGGTTGCAGCACGTCCGGTCGTTCACTCCTCGCGCCGCTGCCGCCGTTTCTAGGACCGACCGACGCCTCACCTGCACAGGTACCTACGTAGTGTCAGTCGCACATTCCACATAGCGTTCGGACTCATGTGCCTTCAATAACCAGGGGTCTTCGAGCCTGCTGCGTACGATTAGTAGCCAGCCTTGCGGCGGCAAAAGGATTAGACGTTCCCCCATGCTATGGTTCCCTGCGGTCCAAACCCGGTGCCGCATTAGGTTAGGGAGCTGGACGTTCGTTCGGATCCTCCGCATCCCAAAGCGCGCTGCCCTCCTAGGCGCGCAACACTAAGTAATCCAAGCCAACCCACATTACTGACTAACGGCGGATAATCATATTTCTTAGAGGTACTAAATACAACTCCATGAATGAGCAAAATGAAGGTTGCATTAATGATAAAAATCTCTGGGGAAACCGCTAAAAAAAGATTGAACATGTGGGAGGATCCGAACGAATTCTGCTTTCATTTCCCCTGTATGGAGCACTGAGTTACTTACGTTACGGTCTTCAGCAGGTAGGCTGCACTCTAGGCGGCTAGGAATGCTCGCCAGACCCGACTGATTTCATTTCCTATGTTCCCAAGGACTCTAGTGAAATGGTTTTTGCGCTTTGGATGCGTGTCAAAGCGATCGAAGAGATCGTCGAAAACGACATCCGTTGCTCTATCAATATCCGTGGGGTCTTCAATAGTAAGCCCCAGCATCCATCCCTTTCTCCTTCAAGACTTCAGCAATCGACTTGATCATTGATTCGTTCTCTCTGGCGTTCCACCAATTTGTATTCCCGCGAGTTGGAGAGCTCTTTCCAGTTTTCCTGCTCGAGAGCATCCCACAGGTCATCCTGAGGCTCGCTGAGACGAAACAACAATCTAATTTGCATCTATGGGAATATCCATACCACTAGTGGCTTTCAGCTCCTTTATAGAGTCTAAAAAAGGGAAGACAGCCTCATTCATATCGGTTTCTTTTTTTCATTCTGCTCTGCTCCCCCAAAGACAAAAGAGAGACTTGCTCTCCCAATGAAGGAAGACGGGAATCGCCTTGGTCCAACCAAGAAATGCATGGGAGTAGAAGGGCATCAAGATGCTTCTAAAGCTCTCTTTCTTCTCTTAAGCTATTTCTCGTTTGTGATCGGAAGACTTCTGGCTCGAGTGCTTTCAGTTAAGGAAAGCTGCTTGAAAAGTGCTCATCTTCAAGGCGACTGATCTTCTCCATCAGAGAATCGGACGGCTGTGGTGGGACGTATGGCACTATCAGATTCATGGGAGTGGGAGCCAACGGCCGGCAGGAGGCTTTCTTCGGATCTCTTCCTCTTCCACAGGTCTCTCGAACCTGCAGGTTGCTGCTATCCCCCGAAGAGAATAGACGAAGAAGTTCTTCCCATTATGGAATGCAAGAGCAACAGCGGAAATCCCAGTATTGGTTGAGAAGGGTCAGCTCATCCAAGCTGAGTGTTGAGGTGGTGCATTTCTGAGTCACTGAGGAACCAAATCTATCCCCGAGTGGTTAACCCTGTTGTTTACTTTCATTGCCTCGTGGATGTCAACCCAGGTCTTGTTTTGTCCAATCGAGTGGGTATTGTTTTTGTCTCCTTAAGCTATAAGGTAGGCCGTCCCATCCAAAAACCGGATCCCTAGGCCAACCCTACAGGAAAGCTACTTAGGAAGACAGAACCCCGAGGGAAAGAGTTCATCTTTTCATAGGTACTGACCTTCGTGACTAAGATGGGTATCTCCGGCTTGAGAGGACCCTACTTCCTAATAGCTAGGCAGACTCGCAGGCACTGAAAGTGATAGTGCGCATTTGTATTAGTAAAAAAATGGATCTATGCCCAAGTGCATTACCAAGCCAAGAGCTGGGTAGCTAGTAGTTCTTGTTCTTGTCATTCCTACTAGTCGGATAGGAAAAACTCACTGCCTAGCTACCTAGTTACAAGAATAGAGCTACGAGCTAATAGCTAATAGTAGAGGAACTCAGAACCGATCTACTAGGAAAGAAGACAGCTAGCAGCACCGGAGTGAATCGTAACCGGGGGTAAGGACTCGTCAAGAGACGAGACGTAGCTAATGCTCTTTGATCACCGTCACGAGATTTGTTTGCAGCTACTATAGCTAATAAATCTCCTGCTTTCATTCCGTTTGGAATCAACATGCGATCTGAGATAAGGGTGAGAGTCGTTGGGTCTTTCAGACGCCTTTGCGAGGAGGTTGCGTTTCTTTCGCGTGAAGATTGAGGACCTGCAGACGGCAGAATTAGCGTATGTTAATAAGAAATTGTTCTGAGGCGGGATAAAAGCGTAACTCCCCGGTGTCATAGATTACCTTTCTATCTTCCTCCCCCGTGACGCTCCCAAAGCGATCGCTCTCTTTGTCTTTCTTGCTTTCTTGTTGTCTTGAATTGTTATAGAACGGCTTTCTATCAGGTATAGTAGGTAGGATGAAGTGGTATGAAGCGTTAGTGGATATAGCAAGTGTGCCGGGGATGCGGCTCGGGCGTAGTAGGTCTGGACGCCTAGCATGAAAGAGTCTTCTCTGGCTCTGGTAGCGGCACTATACCTTAGTCTCTCTCTAGCTTCCAGTCTATATAAAACGTAGTAGTTAGCAGAGGTCAGTCTGTCTGCCGCTTTCTTTCATAACAGAGCCGTTATTCCCGGCTGGCATAGAAGTCTCTCGAGCGGGCGAAGGAGATGCATTTCTGGTACTGGTAGTAGTGGACAAGCTCTCAGGGAATAATCTATTTCTTTCTTATTTCTGCCTTTCTTTCCCATGACGACTAGGAACAGGCAAATCACAAATTTCACTTTGAATTTCGGACCTCAACATCCTGCTGCTCATGGTGTTTCACGATTAGTATTGGAAATGAACGGAGAAGTGGTGGAACGTGCGGAACCACATATTGGATCACTCCAGTGCGGCACGAAGCCGCTGATGCCGAGTCGGCTCCTATGCCGCTAGCTATGCCCTGCTTGGTCCCCCGGCACGGTGGAGGTTCTGTAGCGCGTCATGAGCACCGGGCTAAGGGGCGGTTGAGCAACTCAAGCGAACCGCCCTACCTTACATAGGGACAGAAGGGAGAAGGTTGTGAAGGTGGCCTCGTTATCCACACCTCCGGTCGGATGAATGGAGGACCGACCGACCCGGGTTTCACGAGCGTTGGCGGGTTCTGGAGTGCCTGTCAAGGGCGCTAGCGCATACCCCGGGGTGATCATCACCACCTGCACCTGACATCTCGGCACAGTGGAACGTGTAACCCGCCTGCTTTTCCATTCAACTACATTTGTTCCTTTAATCCATAGCCTAACAGAACGCAGCAGCGAGGGACAACCCGCCCATCAAGCCAGCGGGGAGGATGGCACTACTGGCAAAGACCGTCTGGCGAAAACGCCGCAGGCGCGAAGCGTGGTAGGCCTGCGCCGGGGGAGCATAGGGAGGAAAGGGAGACCGGACGGTGGAAGAGCCAGGGGAGGCCGGGTCATTTGACGGAAATGGAAGGCTTTTCCCTATTCGAGAAGGCCCTATGGAGTCAAGGGAAGTGCATGAATTATTGGAAAAAGAGGGAGCGAGCCTAAGCCTATATAAATCTAAAATGCAATAAAGCAAATTCAATGAATAGATAGGTACAACAGACAGCGCTGCCTACACGCGAATTAGCTTCTGAGGTTGAGCAGTCTCAATTTCACTACAGGATTTGCGAATGAATGCCGGGCTGGGCCACCTCGAATGGCGTGAGCCGCATGCGGGGAGACCCGCACGTACGGTTTTTAGGGGGATCTGGTCGAAAGACCGGCCGGCGCCCACCCGACTAGGGGGACTGAGAAATTAATAGAGTACAAAACTTATCTTCAAGCTTTACCTTATTCTGATCGTTCAGAGGGCGATCGCGGGGTCACTGAATGAAGTCCTCCGTTTCTTTCGGAGGTGCTGACCCGCAGCGAGGCAGAGATGACTAAGTGACATATGGAATATGGCGACGACAACAGCATGTCGTAGAAGGAGATAACAGGTGGAGCCAACGACCTACTAAGACTAACCTATCTAAAACTACATCCCCGAGCGGCAGTCAAACGGGGTCGTGAATGCGAGATGCCAGCGGAATGATCGGCCGGACAGAGGCTAGGGCTGCTTCCTTCCCACCGCGTCCTTCCTTGTGTGTCGGAGATATAAAGCGAGTGCACCGGAAAAGAACGGGAACTGGGTCGATCTATTCTATGGCGAAGCATCCGAAGCATAACTGCACACTCACACGATCTTTGCCGAGAGATAGGAGCATTCGGTGGAACCGGTGAACTACACTTGCTTCTGGATAGATGTGTGGGACAGAGGGCTCGTGGTACCTGCTGCCCACCCTTCCTCCTCTGCTTTGAGAACCGTGTGAACGGAGAGTGGGCAGAAGAGAAGGAGGTCCTCATATGGAGTCGCACCCAACCTTCCTTGTGCTCTTC